TGCAAATTCTTGGTCATTGAGATTCATGGTAATTCAGATTAATATTTAGGTATAGATATTACCTCCTTTTTCTCCTTTCAAATAAATTGCAATGATTGAAGTTTTTCTATTTGGAATCGTGTTAGGTCTAATTCCTGTTACTTTGGCTGGATTATTCGTAACTGCATATTTACAATATAGGCGTGGTGATCAATCGGACCTTTGATTAATTACTATCGCTTTTTTTGATTGACCTCCTACTTTCTTTAATACAAAGGAGGTCAAATTCAGATTGTGGTTCAAGTTAGTGAAGCTCTTTCAGTCTTTTCAGTCTAATTTGATCTAAGAAAAATAAGGATGAAATCACGCTCTGTAGGATTTGAACCTACGACATCGGGTTTTGGAGACCCGCGTTCTACCGAACTGAACTAAGAGCGCTTTCTTATCAGAAAAGAGAAGACTGTAAAGACACTTTTTTAACCCCAGTTTAATTATATATTATATATAATATATATTATTGGATATTGGAATCGATCTTAATTAATCCCTCGTTACTGCTCAACGAAGAAGTAATAGGTAGGGATGACAGGATTTGAACCTGTGACATTTTGTACCCAAAACAAACGCGCTACCAAGCTGCGCTACATCCCTCCAATTGGTCTACAGTGTCATTGTATAGAATTCCTGTTTTGTTTTCCACATCGTTATTTCCTCCATTGATATATACAATTTATATGGGCATTTCGTCTTTTTGGTCCCATTTAACATATTTAACATATAATAATAGTAAAAGAAAAGTCTTATATACGTATGAAATACGGAACGGAACCTGTCGTAAAAATAAATGAGTAGTTTTCGGGAATGCTCGGGAAGAGAGGAACGTTTTTTTATGTTTTAAGAAAAAATTTTATTTACTGGATAGTTGTACATTTCAATTTGAATTAGGGATTCCGTGTACAAGGTTCTTAACTGCATATGCATCTGATCATTTATGTATTACCATTTTAGATTAAAATAAAAGAAGGAAGGAGATTTTTCAATGCGAGATCTAAAAACATATCTTTCCGTGGCACCGGTATTAAGTACTCTATGGTTCGGGTCTTTAGCAGGTCTATTGATAGAGATTAATCGTTTTTTCCCAGATGCATTGACATTCCCCTTTTTTTGATTCTAGTTATTGATACGGTACCAAATAACGGAGATTCGAGATACAATTAAATATTTGTGACTAATCTTTTGCCCCCTTTTTCTCTTTTTTCCCTTTTTCCTTTTAGAATAAGAGGGAGGAAAGAGAAAAAAAGAAAAGGTGTATTCAACAGCTTCGAGACTTGGGTTCAAGTTTGAATTAAATAAATTATTCAATTCAAAAATTAACTAGGGATGGAGGTAGAATAAACAGGGTGGGGCTTAGATCTAGGACAAGACTCTTATACAAGGTACTTAAATGTAAATGAAATACTGTGATTTGAATTTGAAATAAAGTTTAGAAATTTTTTTAGTATATTGATTGCAGCGAAAGTTTTCATAATTGGATTTCAAGTTAATAACTTCTATTTATCCTTCCTTCCTTCTTCTTCGTTTCGGATCGAAAATAGAAGAGTTGAGTAAATCAAAAATCCAAAGGGGGTTCATGGCCAAGGGAAAAGATGTCCGAATAACGGTTATTTTGGAATGTACCGGTTGTGTTCGAAACGGTGTTAATAAGGTATCAACGGGTATTTCCAGATATATTACTGAAAAGAATCGTCACAACACGCCTAATCGATTGGAATTGAGAAAATTCTGTCCATTTTGTTACAAACATATGATTCATGGGGAGATAAAGAAATAGATCGAATCGAGCACTTGTATGTAACCCTTCCAAGGAAGGGTAAAAATGACATTTCTATATAGAACATAGTTAAATATTATATATATAACATAATTAAATATAAACAAACCAAATCCTATTTCTTCTAATTCATTTTAGATCCGACCGAAATAGGATTTTCGGGATAAGGAATAAACTAAACAAACCATGTATAAATCCAAGCGGCCTTTTCTTAAATCCAAGCGATCTTTTCGTAGGCGTTTGCCCCCGATTCAATCGGGGGATCGAATTGATTATAGAAACATGAGTTTAATTAGTCGATTTATTAGCGAACAAGGAAAAATATTATCTAGACGGGTGAATAGATTGACCTTGAAACAACAACGATTAATTACTATTGCTATAAAACAAGCTCGTATTTTATCTTTGTTACCCTTTCTTAATAATGAGAAACAGTTTGAAAGAACCGAGTCGACCATCAGAACTGCGGGTCTTCGAGCCAGAAATAAATAGGCTTACTCTTTCTTCACTTGACTAAAAAAAGTAAAATCCGAACTCAAACGCAGATTGATGTTTTGTTCGAAAAATATGAAAAATATGGATTGAATTATCGTGTCGTAAGAAAAAAAAAGAATCGGGCAAGAATAAAGATTTTTTTTGAGTGTGTTCATTTAGTTTTACTATTTTTTTATCATATTTATTTTGACTTTACCCTCCCGGAGTTCATTCTCCGGGGAACTCCGTTTAAATTATTCCGGTGGATTCTTTCCAATCTACTTCTTTTATGATCTCATTGGAAATCATATAAAGACAATTTTTATTTGATATAGCTATTTGTGCAAGTATTTTACGATTAAGAAGCACCTGTTTCTTATATAGGTCGTGTATTAATCTACTATAACTATAGGATACCCCTATTTCACGAATTACTGCGTTTATTCGAGTGATCCACAAACGGCGAAAATTTATCTTTTGCTTATCCCTATCCCGATGCGACGAAACCAAAGCTCTTATTTTCTGTTGAGTAATTGTTCGAGTAAGTCTTGAATGAGCCCCTCGAAAGCTTGATGCAAATAAACGAATTTTTGTTCTACGTCTCCGAGCTATATTTCCCCGTCTAATTCTGGTCATTGAATAAATGAAACTTTGACGAATAACTAATAGATTTCCTTTCTTTCAGTTATTCTTTTTCCCTTTCCTAGTCTATTAATAACAAAGCTTTTTTCCAATGTATAAACTAAAAATTCCAATGACTTTGGCTACTATAACCTTCCCGACCGCTATTTTTCTTTTTTCTAGACATTTCACTTCGAAATAAGAAATTTCATTTTACTAGGTATCAAAATATAATAAATAAAAAATATAAATGGATAAAGAAATAGTGGCTTCCTTCGTTTATATGGTTACTTCTTAAACGGTGAGGTTTTCTCTATACACCGGAGCCTTTACTTCATTTAATCAATGTTATTGGTAACTTGTATAGTTCACATTCTTTGGCTCTACCCATGAATTATCCAGTAATAGGTCTTTCACGATTAGATCTACTTACACAGTAACGGTATTTAATTATGAAAGTTGGCTGGGTAGCTAACCCTGTTAGTCCGTTCTTGCAAGAGGGGCCTAAGTTTTATGTTTTTATTTTTAAGTAGGATTTTCTCCGCTTAATGGATAACCATTTGCTACCAATGGAGAATTGCTTCTCATCTTAAATTGAGGTGATTGGATTTGCACCAATGGAAACCATAAATTTCATACACAATAGAATGGATAGATTCTTTTTTTTATACTGTTTTTATACTGAATTGAACGGACTTCTTTTTCTATTCTATCCTATTCCCCGGTACTGATCATTGATACTAAAAAAGGTTTTCTTTCTTTTATCCCAGCTCATGATCTGAACGAGTCGCACATACACCCTAGTACATGTTCCTCGACGCTGAGGGCATCCCCGAAGCGCGGGGGATTTTGTGACATTTCTGATTGGCTGTCTTGTATTTCTAATAAGTTGTTTAATAGTTGGCATGTTGAATCATATCATATAAATAATGGGCTGGTTTAGATCGATCCTAACCTGATGATTTTTAATTACTTCTATTTAATTTTCTAGTAAATTCAGCAAAAATATAAAATAGGAAATCGAGAATTTGCGCGAAAAAAATCCGGGCTTTTCACTCAACCACCGCTACAACATCAACAATTCCATAAGCTTGGGCTTCTGTTGCTGACATAAAAACATCTCTTTCCATGTCTTCCGAGACAACCCATAAGGGTTTGTCCGTTCTTTGTACATAAACCCTTGTGAGGGTTTCACGCAGTTTTAGCAGCTCTTCCGCTTCCAGGATAAATTCTCCCGTTTGTGCCTCATAAAAAGAACTAGCAGGTTGATGAATCATTACCCTGATGGTATAACAAAAGAGGGGTTCCTCTATTTTGCATGATGAATAGAAAAGAAAGATAAAGAATAAAAATAAAAAAAGACAGAATTGAACAACCACAACCGTACGGGCATCTTTTATTCATTGCATACGGCTCTATAATAAAATTGACCTTTACCTTCCATCAAAGAAAAAAATAGGATCTATCAGACCCAGATCGGTAAATGATCAAATTACCACCCTTCCTTTCGTAGGAGTTCAAAAATACTATGATGGTTCCGTTGCTTTATATATATTTATTATTAAGATTATTTGGTTTGTCTGTGTTTCAGCAATCCCAAAGTTGCTTTTTGTAAAATTAAGGAAAAAAATAATCTTTTTTTTTTTATTTTCGAACTCTTTCAGAATACAACTAAGCCCCCGGTGTGAAAATAAAAAAGTTTGTGACGCTGAACTGGAATCTCCAATATAAAAAACAGGAAATACCTTTTATCTCATACTATTCTCTCGATACATAATCAAATGTTTTGAAAAAACAATAAAAATTGTTTTATTTTGATATCGAATTCAAAGTGCCATGCTATTATTACTTAATATTCATATGGCGAAGGCATAGTCTTATTTTTTTCTCTCAAATAAAAACCTCATTGGCGCCGAGCGTGAGGGAATGCTAGACGTTTGGTAATTTCTCCTCCGGCCAAGATAAAAGATCCCATTGAAGCGGCTAATCCCATGCATATTGTCTGTACATCTGGTCGCACAAATTGCATTGTATCATAAATAGCCACTCCAGGGATAACCCATCCGCCGGGAGAGTTTATAAACAAATAGAGATC